GTTAATGTAGCTTATATTAAAGCAAAGCACTGAAAATGCTTAGATGGATGTATTAAAATCCCATAAACACAAAGGTTTGGTCCTGGCCTTATAATTAATTGAAGGTAAGATTACACATGCAAACATCCATAAACCGGTGTAAAATCCCTTAAACATTTACCTAAAACTTAAGGAGAGGGTATCAAGCACATAATATAGCTTAAGACACCTTGCCTAGCCACACCCCCACGGGACTCAGCAGTGATAAATATTAAGCAATGAACGAAAGTTTGACTAAGCTATACCTTTTAGGGTTGGTAAATTTCGTGCCAGCCACCGCGGTCATACGATTAACCCAAACTAATTATTTTCGGCGTAAAACGTGTCAACTATAAGCCACACAATAGAATTAAAATCCAACTTATATGTGAAAATTCATTGTTAAGACTTAAACCCAACAACGAAAGTAATTCTAACTATTTTTATAACACACGATAGCTAAGATCCAAACTGGGATTAGATACCCCACTATGCTTAGCCCTAAACCTTAACAATTACAACTACAAAATTATTTGCCAGAGAACTACTAGCTATCGCTTAAAACTCAAAGGACTTGGCGGTACTTTATATCCATCTAGAGGAGCCTGTTCTATAATCGATAAACCCCGCTCTACCTTACCACTTCTTGCTAATTCAGCCTATATACCGCCATCTTCAGCAAACCCTAAAAAGGCACAAAAGTAAGCACAAGAACAAGCATAAAAACGTTAGGTCAAGGTGTAGCCAATGAAGTGGAAAGAAATGGGCTACATTTTCTTTTTCAAAGAACATACGAAACCCTTTATGAAACTAAAGGACAAAGGAGGATTTAGTAGTAAATTAAGAATAGAGAGCTTAATTGAATAGAGCAATGAAGTACGCACACACCGCCCGTCACCCTCCTCAAATTAAATTAATATATGTACATATACATAATTATACTTATAAATTTATGAGAGGAGATAAGTCGTAACAAGGTAAGCATACTGGAAAGTGTGCTTGGAATATCACAGTGTAGCTTATTCCAAAAGCATCTGGCCTACACCCAGAAGAATTCATAAAATGAACACTTTGAACTAATTCTAGCCCTAAATTCAACTAACATAACTAAATAATCGCATAAACTAAAACATTTAACCAAAAAGTATTGGAGAAAGAAATTTATTCTACTAGGAGCTATAGAGAAAGTACCGTAAGGGAATGATGAAAGATCAGTTTAAAGTAATAATAAGCAAAGATTAAACCTTGTACCTTTTGCATAATGAATTAACCAGAAAAAACTTAACGAAAAGAATTTAAGCTAAGAACCCCGAAACCAAACGAGCTACCTAAAAACAATTTTATGAATCAACCCGTCTATGTAGCAAAATAGTGGGAAGATTTTTAGGTAGAGGTGAAAAGCCTATCGAGCTTGGTGATAGCTGGTTGCCCAAAAAAGAATTTCAGTTCAACTTTAAGTTTACCATAAGAACAATAAATCAAAATGTAAACTTAAAATATAGCCAAAAGAGGGACAGCTCTTTAGGAAAGGAAAAAACCTTAAATAGTGAATAAACAACTAACAATCAAATTAACCATTGTAGACTTAAAAGCAGCCACCAATAAAGAAAGCGTTCAAGCTCAACATATCTAACGTATACTAATTCCATAAATCTCAATGAATTCCTATAGGACAATTGGGCTAATCTATTAAATTATAGATGAAACACTGTTAATATGAGTAACAAGAATTAATTCTCCCAGCACTAGTGTATGACAACCCGGATAACCATTGTCAATTATCGAACTATAGGTACTAACCCAACAATAAAATTACCTAACATAAAATCGTTAATCCAACACAGGTGTGCTCTAAGGAAAGATTAAAAAAAGTAAAAGGAACTCGGCAATCATGAGCCCCGCCTGTTTACCAAAAACATCACCTCTAGCATGACAAGTATTAGAGGCATTGCCTGCCCAGTGACTAACGTTTAACGGCCGCGGTATCCTGACCGTGCAAAGGTAGCATAATCACTTGTTCCTTAATTAGGGACTAGAATGAATGGCTAAACGAGGGTTCAACTGTCTCTTACTTTCAATCAGTGAAATTGACCTTCCAGTGAAGAGGCTGGAATATCATAATAAGACGAGAAGACCCTATGGAGCTTTAATTTACTAGTTTAATTTATATCTAAACAACCTAATGGACTAAAAAAAACACTAAATATAAACTAGAAATTTCGGTTGGGGTGACCTCGGAGAATAAAAAATCCTCCGAATGATTTTAACCTAGACCTACGAGTCAAAGTAATACTAATATCTTATTGACCCAATTATTGATCAACGGACCAAGTTACCCTAGGGATAACAGCGCAATCCTATTTAAGAGTCCATATCGACAATTAGGGTTTACGACCTCGATGTTGGATCAGGACATCCCAATGGTGCAGAAGCTATTAATGGTTCGTTTGTTCAACGATTAAAGTCCTACGTGATCTGAGTTCAGACCGGAGTAATCCAGGTCGGTTTCTATCTATTCACAATTTCTCCCAGTACGAAAGGACAAGAGAAATGGAGCCACCTTAACATGAGCGCTCCAAATAAATTTATGAAAAAAATCTCAACAAAATATATATGTACAAAAATAAAACCTAGATCAGGTTATTAGGGTGGCAGAGCCAGGTAATTGCGTAAGACTTAAAACCTTGTTTCCAGAGGTTCAAGTCCTCTCCCTAATAGTGTACTTTATTAATATTTTAATACTCCTAGCCCCAATCTTAATCGCCATAGCTTTCCTCACATTAGTAGAACGTAAAATTTTAGGTTATATACAACTTCGTAAAGGCCCTAATATCGTAGGCCCATATGGCATCTTACAGCCATTCGCAGACGCTATAAAATTATTCATAAAAGAACCAATACGTCCTCTAACCACCTCAATATCACTATTTATCATCGCACCCACCCTCTCCCTTACATTAGCACTAAGCTTATGAATTCCACTACCAATACCTCACCCACTTATCAATCTTAACTTAGGTATACTATTTATTCTAGCTACATCAAGCCTTTCCGTCTACTCTATTTTATGATCAGGATGAGCATCAAACTCAAAATATTCCCTATTTGGAGCTCTACGAGCTGTTGCTCAAACTATTTCTTATGAAGTTACCATAGCCATTATTTTACTATCCGTCCTCCTAATAAATGGATCATTTTCCCTTCAAATACTTATCACTACACAAGAACATATATGACTACTACTGCCTACCTGACCAATAGCCATAATATGATATATTTCAACTTTAGCAGAAACAAATCGAGCTCCTTTTGACCTAACAGAAGGAGAATCAGAACTAGTTTCAGGGTTCAACGTTGAATATGCTGCAGGACCATTCGCCCTATTCTTTATAGCCGAATATACTAACATTATTCTAATAAATGCCTTAACATCAATTGTATTTCTAGGACCCTTATATTATATACACCATCCCGAATTATACTCAATTAACTTCATAACAGAAACGCTACTATTATCAACAGCCTTCCTATGAGTTCGAGCATCCTACCCCCGTTTCCGGTATGATCAACTAATACATCTCTTATGAAAAAACTTCCTTCCACTAACACTAGCATTCTGCATATGATACATCTCTCTACCAATTTCCCTAGCGGGAATCCCACCCTACACATAGAAATATGTCTGATAAAAGAGTTACTTTGATAGAGTAAACTATAGAGGTTTAAGCCCTCTTATTTCTAGGACAATAGGAATTGAACCTACACCTAAGAATTCAAAATTCTCCGTGCTACCAATACACCCTGTCCTATATAGTAAGGTCAGCTAATTAAGCTATCGGGCCCATACCCCGAAAATGTTGGTATAAACCCTTCCCGTACTAATAAATCCAATCACCCTAATCATTATTTATTTCACCATTTTCATAGGCCCCGTAATTACAATATCTAGCTCCAACTTACTTTTAATGTGAGTAGGATTAGAAATAAGTCTTTTAGCTATTATTCCTCTACTAACTAATAAAAAAAACCCACGATCAACTGAAGCAGCAACAAAATATTTCCTTACACAAGCAACAGCCTCAATAATCCTTCTACTAACCATTATACTAAACTATAAACAACTAGGAACATGAATATTCCAACAACAAACCAACACCATATTACTCAACATAACACTCATTTCATTATCCATAAAACTTGGATTAGCTCCATTTCATTACTGACTACCTGAAGTTACCCAAGGAATTCCTATACACATCGGATTAATTCTATTAACATGACAAAAAATCGCACCACTATCAATATTACTACAAATCTATCAACTCCTAACCCCAATCACCACAACCATCCTCGCCATCTCATCAGTCTTCATCGGCGCTTGAGGAGGACTAAACCAAACACAGACACGAAAAATCATAGCATATTCATCAATCGCACATATAGGATGAATAGTGGCAATTATCCCCTATAATCCTAATCTTACTCTTCTAAACCTAGCAATCTACATCCTTCTCACCGCACCAATATTTATTACACTTATAATAAATTCAGCAACAACAATCAATTCATTCTCACTCTCATGAAATAAGACCCCTATAATACTAACCATAGCATCTATCATCCTACTATCCTTAGGCGGACTTCCTCCACTTACAGGATTCCTGCCAAAATGAACAATCATCTCAGAACTACTAAAAAATAACTGCTTTATCCTGTCAACACTAATAGCTATTATAGCTCTATTAAACCTATTCTTCTACTCCCGACTAATCTACTCTATATCCCTCACTATATTCCCAACCAACAACAATTCCAAAATAGTCTCTCACCACCAAATCCTAAAATTCAATTTCATTCTACCAACACTTACAATCTTAAGTACCCTTACCCTACCCCTCTCATCCCAACTAACACCATAGAAGTTTAGGATATACAGTCCAAGAGCCTTCAAAGCCCTTAGAAAACTAACAAGTTTAACTTCTGATAAGGACTGTAAGACTATACCCTACATCTGTTGAATGCAAATCAACTGCTTTTATTAAGCTAAGACCTCCATCTAGATTGGAAGGATTAAAACCTACGAAAAATTTAGTTAACAGCTAAATACCCTACTACTGGCTTCAATCTACTTCTCCCGCCTATCAGAAAAGAGGCGGGAGAAGCCTTAGTAGAGGAGATCTCTACACCTTCGAATTTGCAATTCGACATGATAATCACCTTAAGGCCTTCTGGTAAAAAGAGGACTCAACCCCTGTGTTTAGATTTACAGTCTAATGCTTACTCAGCCATTTTACCTATGTTCGTAAATCGTTGACTATTTTCAACTAACCATAAAGACATCGGAACCCTTTATCTATTGTTTGGGGCCTGAGCAGGAATAGTAGGCACAGCCTTAAGTATTTTAATTCGAACCGAATTAGGGCAACCAGGCGCACTATTGGGTGATGATCAAATCTATAACGTTATCGTTACAGCCCATGCATTCGTAATAATTTTCTTTATAGTTATACCAATAATAATTGGAGGCTTCGGAAACTGACTTGTGCCACTAATAATTGGAGCCCCTGACATAGCATTCCCACGAATAAATAACATAAGCTTCTGATTACTTCCACCATCATTTCTTCTTCTCTTAGCATCATCCATGGTAGAAGCCGGAGCAGGCACAGGATGAACAGTATACCCGCCTCTAGCCGGAAACTTAGCCCATGCTGGAGCATCAGTAGACCTAACTATTTTCTCCCTTCATCTAGCCGGAGTATCCTCTATCTTAGGAGCTATTAACTTTATCACCACTATCATTAATATAAAACCCCCTGCCATGACCCAATATCAAACACCTCTCTTTGTATGATCAGTACTAATTACAGCTGTACTATTACTCCTCTCACTACCAGTACTAGCAGCAGGCATTACCATACTTCTTACGGATCGTAATCTAAATACCACTTTCTTTGACCCTGCCGGAGGAGGAGACCCAATTCTTTATCAACATTTATTCTGATTCTTCGGTCACCCAGAAGTCTATATTCTTATTCTCCCAGGATTTGGAATCATCTCACACGTAGTTACCTACTATTCTGGAAAAAAAGAACCATTCGGATATATAGGAATAGTTTGAGCCATGATATCTATTGGCTTCCTAGGATTTATTGTATGAGCACATCATATATTCACAGTAGGATTAGATGTAGACACACGAGCCTACTTTACATCAGCTACAATAATTATCGCAATTCCTACAGGTGTAAAAGTATTTAGCTGACTTGCTACTTTACATGGAGGCAACATTAAATGATCCCCTGCTATACTATGAGCCTTAGGCTTTATCTTTTTATTTACAGTAGGAGGACTAACCGGAATCGTTTTATCCAACTCATCTCTTGATATTGTTTTACATGATACATACTATGTAGTAGCCCATTTCCACTACGTCTTATCTATAGGAGCAGTATTTGCTATTATAGCCGGATTCGTCCACTGATTCCCCTTATTCTCAGGCTATACCCTAGATGACACATGAGCAAAAGCTCATTTTATCATTATATTTGTAGGTGTTAACATAACATTTTTCCCTCAACACTTCTTAGGTTTATCAGGAATACCTCGTCGCTACTCCGACTACCCAGATGCATACACTACATGAAATACAGTCTCATCTATAGGTTCCTTCATCTCGCTTACAGCTGTACTTGTAATAATCTTTATAATCTGAGAAGCTTTTGCATCAAAACGAGAAGTGCTTTCAGTTTCCTATTCCTCAACAAATCTAGAATGACTTCACGGATGTCCCCCACCTTATCATACATTTGAAGAACCCTCCTATGTAAAAGTCAAATAAGAAAGGAAGGATTCGAACCCCCTACAACTGGTTTCAAGCCAATCTCATATCCACTATGTCTTTCTCAATGAGATATTAGTAAAATAATTACATAACTTTGTCAAAGTTAAATTATAGACTAAATCTATATATCTTATATGGCTTACCCATTTCAACTAGGTTTACAAGACGCTACATCACCTATCATAGAAGAACTTATAAATTTCCATGATCATACTCTTATAATTGTCTTCCTCATTAGCTCCTTAGTACTATATATTATTTCACTAATATTAACAACAAAACTAACACACACAAACACAATAGACGCACAAGAAGTAGAGACAATTTGAACCATTCTCCCAGCTGTTATTCTTATCTTAATCGCCCTTCCTTCCCTACGAATCTTATACATAATAGACGAGATTAATAACCCAGCATTAACAGTAAAAACTATAGGACACCAATGATACTGAAGCTATGAATATACCGACTATGAAGACCTATGCTTTGACTCCTACATAATTCCAACCAACGATTTAAAACCAGGCGAACTCCGCCTACTGGAAGTTGACAATCGAGTGATCTTACCAATAGAACTTCCAATCCGTATATTAATCTCATCTGAAGACGTCTTACATTCATGAGCCGTTCCCTCACTAGGATTAAAAACTGACGCAATTCCAGGACGCCTAAACCAAGCTACAGTAACATCAAATCGACCAGGCCTATTCTACGGACAATGCTCTGAAATCTGCGGTTCAAACCACAGTTTTATGCCTATCGTACTAGAGATAGTACCCTTAAAACACTTCGAAAATTGATCAGCTTCCATAATTTAAACTCATTGCGAAGCTTAGAGCGTTAACCTTTTAAGTTAAAGTTAGAGATCATAAATCTCCACAATGACATGCCACAACTAGACACATCCACATGATTCATTACAATTATCTCCTCAATAATTACATTATTTATCCTATTCCAATTAAAAATCTCATCCCAAATTTTCCATGCAACCCCCTCACCTAAAATTATAGCCATAGAAAAAACAAACAATCCTTGAGAATCAAAATGAACGAAAATCTATTTGCCTCTTTCATCACTCCAACAGTAATAGGTTTACCAATTGTTGTAACCATCATTATATTCCCATCTATTCTATTTCCATCATCAGAACGCCTAATCAACAATCGTCTTCACTCATTCCAACACTGATTAATTAAACTTATTATCAAACAAATGATACTAATTCACACACCAAAAGGACGAACATGAACATTAATAATTGTATCATTAATTATATTCATCGGCTCAACTAACCTTCTAGGCCTACTTCCTCACACATTTACTCCCACTACTCAACTATCTATAAATCTAAGTATAGCTATCCCTCTATGAGCAGGAGCTGTAATCTTAGGATTCCGACATAAACTAAAAAACTCTTTAGCCCATTTTCTACCACAAGGAACACCAATCTCACTCATTCCTATACTAATTATTATCGAAACTATTAGCCTATTCATCCAACCAATAGCACTAGCAGTACGATTAACAGCGAACATTACAGCAGGCCACCTATTAATACACCTAATTGGAGGAGCTACCCTAGTACTAATAAATATCAGCCCTCCAACTGCCACAATTACATTCATTATTTTACTTTTACTTACAATGCTTGAATTCGCTGTAGCCTTAATCCAAGCATACGTATTTACCCTTCTAGTAAGCCTGTATCTACACGATAACACATAATGACCCACCAAACCCATGCATACCATATAGTAAATCCAAGTCCATGACCACTAACAGGAGCCCTATCAGCCCTTCTACTTACATCTGGCTTAGTAATATGATTTCATTATAACTCCACAATCCTACTATCACTAGGCCTGCTAACAAACATTCTGACTATATACCAATGATGACGAGATATTATTCGTGAAGGAACATTCCAAGGCCACCACACTCCCATTGTACAAAAAGGCCTCCGATACGGAATGATCCTATTTATTGTATCTGAAGTATTCTTCTTCGCCGGATTTTTCTGAGCATTCTACCACTCCAGCCTAGTCCCCACCCATGATCTAGGTGGCTGCTGACCCCCAACAGGAATCATTCCCCTAAATCCCTTAGAAGTCCCTCTTCTAAATACATCAGTCCTTCTAGCATCAGGAGTATCAATTACATGAGCACATCACAGTCTAATAGAAGGCAATCGAAACCCCATAAATCAAGCTCTACTAATTACCATTCTTCTAGGACTATATTTCACTATCCTACAAGCCTCAGAATACTTTGAAACTTCCTTTTCCATCTCAGACGGAATTTACGGCTCAACATTCTTTATAGCAACAGGATTCCACGGCCTACATGTAATTATCGGCACAACTTTCCTTACTATTTGCCTACTACGACAACTAAAATTTCATTTCACATCAAAACATCACTTTGGCTTTGAAGCAGCAGCATGATACTGACATTTTGTAGATGTAGTTTGACTATTCCTATACGTCTCTATTTATTGATGAGGATCATACTCTCTTAGTATAAATAATATAACTGACTTCCAATTAGTAGATTCTGAATAAAATCAGAAGAGAGTAATCAACCTATTAATTATTATTATAATCAACATCACCCTATCTTTCATCTTAATCCTAATTGCATTTTGACTCCCCCAAATAAATCTTTACTCAGAAAAAGCAAACCCATATGAATGTGGTTTTGACCCAACAAGCTCTGCACGTCTCCCCTTTTCCATAAAATTTTTCCTAGTAGCTATTACATTCCTACTATTTGACCTAGAAATTGCCCTCTTACTTCCCCTCCCATGAGCAATTCAAACAACTAATACTACTACAATAATAACAACCGCCTTCGCCCTAGTCACCATTTTATCTCTCGGACTGAGCTATGAATGAACACAAAAAGGACTAGAATGGACAGAATAATTGGTAATTAGTTTAAATAAAATTAATGATTTCGACTCATTAGACTATGATAATAATCATAATTACCAACAATGACATCTGCTATCCTTAATCTAACCCTAGCATTTATAATATCACTACTAGGAACCTTTATATTCCGCTCTCATTTGATATCCACTCTACTATGCCTAGAAGGAATAATACTATCTCTATTTATCATGATTTCAACATCTACATTAAACTCAAACTCCATAATCTCTATAACCATCCCAATTACCATTCTAGTCTTTGCAGCTTGCGAAGCAGCAGTAGGCCTAGCCTTACTAGTAAAAGTCTCAAATACCTACGGAACAGATTATGTACAAAACCTTAACCTCTTACAATGTTAAAAATTATTTTCCCGTCAATTACACTCCTTCCACTAACATGACTTTCAAATAACAAAAAAGTCTGAACCAACGTTACATCTTACAGCTTCTTAGTAAGCCTAATAAGTCTGTCACTATTATGACAAAACGACGAAAACTGTCTAAACTTTTCAATAACATTTTCTTCTGACCCACTATCTACCCCTCTAATCATTTTAACAACCTGACTACTCCCACTAATATTGCTCGCTAGCCAAAACCATATAAAAAAAGAAAATTTCATACATCAAAAACTTTACATCTCAATACTCGTTAGTCTCCAAATCTTACTCATCATGACATTTTCATCAACAGAACTAATTTTATTCTATATTCTATTTGAAGCCACTTTAATTCCAACACTAATTATTATCACCCGATGAGGTAACCAAACAGAACGCCTAAACGCAGGCATTTATTTCTTATTCTATACATTAATCGGCTCAATTCCACTTTTAATTGCCCTAATTTCAATCCAAAACTCAATTGGAACACTCAACTTCTTAATTCTTTCCCTTACAACACACTCTTTAAATTCAACATGATCAAATAACATCCTATGACTAGCATGCATAATAGCATTTATAATTAAAATACCCTTATATGGAGTACATCTTTGACTACCAAAAGCCCATGTAGAGGCCCCAATTGCCGGCTCCATAATCCTAGCAGCAATTCTCTTAAAACTAGGAGGTTATGGAATGATACGAATCTCCATCATCCTAGACCCCCTAACAAATTCTATAGCTTACCCATTCATCATACTCTCATTATGAGGAATAATTATAACTAGCTCAATCTGTCTCCGCCAAACAGACCTAAAATCATTAATTGCTTACTCATCAGTAAGTCACATAGCACTAGTCATTACAGCCATTATAATCCAAACACCATGAAGTTTCATAGGAGCTACAATATTAATAATTGCACATGGCCTAACTTCATCACTCCTATTCTGCTTAGCAAATACTAACTATGAACGAATTCATAGTCGAACTATAATCATAGCCCGAGGCCTACAAATAGTCTTTCCATTAATAGCAACATGATGACTACTAGCAAGCCTAGCTAACCTAGCTCTACCACCCCTAATTAACCTTATAGGAGAACTATTCATTATTATAGCAACATTTTCCTGATCAAGCCCCTCTATTATCCTTATAGCAACAAACATCATCATTACAGGAATGTACTCAATATACATAATTATCACAACACAACGAGGCAAACTAACCAATCACATAAACAACCTCCAACCCTCCCATACACGAGAACTAACTCTTATAGCCCTCCACATTATCCCCCTCATATTATTAACAATCAACCCAAAACTTATTACAGGCCTGACAATATGTAAATATAGTTTATAAAAAACATTAGACTGTGAATCTAACAATAGGAAGTGAAATTCCTTATTTACCAAGAAAGTATGCAAGAACTGCTAATTCATGCACCCATACCTAAAAATATGGCTTTCTTACTTTTATAGGATAAAAGCAATCCATTGGTCTTAGGAACCAAAAATCTTGGTGCAACTCCAAATAAAAGTAATTAATATAATAACATCCTCAATTCTTATAATCCTAATTTTACTTACAGCACCAATTATTATATCAATAACTAACTTACCCAAACTCATCAACTTTCCCTCATACGCAACTTCATCAATCAAATTCTCATTTTTTCTTAGTCTTCTACCCCTACTACTATTTTTCCACTACAACACAGAATATATAATTACTAACTGACATTGACTTACCATCAACTCTATCAAACTCACTATAAGCTTTAAAATTGATTATTTCTCAATCCTATTCCTATCAGTAGCCCTATTTGTGACATGATCAATTATACAGTTCTCCTCATGATATATACATTCTGACCCCCATATCAACCGATTTATCAAGTATCTAATATTATTCCTAATCACTATACTAATTCTAACCTCAGCTAACAATCTATTTCAACTCTTCATCGGATGAGAAGGCGTAGGAATTATATCCTTCCTGCTAATCGGATGATGATTTGGCCGTGCAGATGCCAATACAGCAGCCCTCCAAGCAATCCTATATAATCGAATCGGAGATGTTGGTTTTATCCTAGCTATAACTTGATTTTGCCTAAATATAAACTCCTGAGAACTTCAACAAATCCTCCTAACCAACAATAATAACCCAGTACCCCTCATAGGACTCCTTATTGCAGCTACAGGAAAATCTGCTCAATTCGGGCTTCATCCTTGACTGCCATCAGCCATAGAAGGCCCAACCCCTGTATCCGCCCTCTTACACTCAAGCACTATAGTTGTTGCAGGAATCTTTCTAATAATCCGATTTCATCCATTAACCTCAAACAACACCACTATCCTAACAATAATACTATGCCTAGGGGCCATTACCACACTATTCACAGCAATCTGCGCACTCACCCAAAACGACATTAAAAAAATTGTAGCCTTCTCTACATCCAGCCAACTAGGTCTTATAATAGTTACGCTAGGAATTAATCAACCCTACCTAGCTTTCCTTCACATCTGCACTCATGCATTCTTCAAAGCTATATTATTCATGTGCTCCGGTTCAATCATCCACAACCTCAATGACGAACAAGACATCCGAAAAATAGGCAACATAATAAAAACAATACCATTCACATCATCCTGCTTTATTATCGGAAGCTTAGCCCTAACCGGAATACCATTTCTTACAGGGTTTTACTCAAAAGACCTTATCATTGAAGCCATCAATACGTGCAACACCAACGCCTGAGCCCTAATAATTACTCTAATTGCCACATCCATAACTGCCATCTACAGTATACGAATCATCTACTTTGTTACCATAACAAAACCACGTTATTCTCCGCTTATCATCATAAACGAAAATAACCCAAACCTAATTAATCCAATTAAGCGCCTAGCATTAGGAAGCATTCTAGCAGGCTTCTTCATCTCACTAAACATCCCCCCTACCAACATTCAAATTATAACAATACCATGGTACCTAAAAATAACAGCCCTACTTATTACAATTTTAGGATTCGCCATAGCCCTAGAACTTAATAATCTAACCCTAAACCTATCAATAAACAAAACCTCCAAATCCTCATCATTCTCAACCTCACTAGGCTACTTCCCACCAATCATACACCGAATTATCCCTCAAAAAACCTTAAACCCCAGCTACAAAATCTCTCTAAACCTTCTAGACCTAATCTGACTAGAAAAAGCAATCCCAAAATCAACTTCAATCACTCACACCCACCTATCCAAAATAATAACCAACCAAAAAGGACTAGTCAAATTATATTTCATATCCTTCCTCATTTCAATCTCATCAATCTTCATTATTTACCTATTTAATCCCGAGTGATTTCAATAATAATAAAAATACCAGCAAACAAAGACCACCCAGCAACTACCATCATTCAAGTAGCACAACTATACATAGCTGCAACTCCAATACCACCTTCCAACATCATTCCAACATCATCAACCTCATACACTAGCCAATCACCCAAAATACCAAAATTAGATAAATACACCTCACCATCCAAACTAAAAAAATAAAAAATTACTAACTCCATAAAAACACCCAAAACAAAAAAACCAAAAATAAATCAATTAGAACCTCAAGTCTCCGGATACTCCTCAGTAGCCATAGCAGTTGTATAACCAAATACAACCAATATTCCACCTAAATAAATTAAAAATACTATTAAACCCAAAAATGACCCCCCAAAGCCCAAAACTATTAGACACCCAACACACCCACTAAAAATTAAACCAAATCCCCCATAAATAGGCGAAGGCTTTAATGCCAAACCTAGACAACCAGTTAAAAACAGTACACTTAAAATAAAAATATAATTTGTCATTATTTCTACACAGCATTTAACCGTGACCAATGACATGAAAAATCATCGTTGTAATTCAACTATAGAAACACTCAATGACAAACACTCGAAAATCCCATCCCTTACTCAAAATCATTAATCATTCTTTCATTGACTTACCTGCCCCATCTAACATCTCATCATGATGAAATTTCGGCTCACTTTTAGGAGTATGCCTCACAATCCAAATCATAACAGGCCTATTCCTAGCAATACACTACACATCTGACACTATAACAGCATTCTCATCAGTCACACATATTTGCCGAGATGTAAACTATGGCTGACTAATTCGATACCTACATGCCAATGGGGCCTCAATATTTTTTATCTGCCTATTTCTTCACGTAGGACGAGGTATATACTACGGATCCTACACCTTCCTAGAAACATGAAACATTGGAGTAATTCTACTATTTGCAACCATAGCAACCGCATTCATAGGCTATGTACTACCATGAGGACAAATATCCTTCTGAGGAGCTACAGTAATTACTAATCTACTATCAGCTATTCCCTATATCGGAACTACCCTAGTCGAATGAATCTGAGGAGGTTTCTCAGTAGATAAAGCAACCCTAACACGCTTTTTCGCATTCCACTTCATCCTCCCATTCATCATCGCTGCCCTTGCAATTGTCCATCTCCTTTTCCTCCACGAAACAGGATCAAACAACCCTACAGGATTAGACTCTGACGCAGACAAAATCCCATTTCACCCATACTACACAATCAAAGATCTCCTAGGAATATTCCTTCTACTCTTATCCTTAATAATCCTAGTACTATTCTTCCCAGATCTACTAGGAGACCCAGATAATTACACACCCGCCAATCCATTAAATACCCCACCCCATATCAAGCCAGAATGATATTTCCTATTTGCTTACGCCATCCTACGATCCATCCCTAACAAACTAGGAGGAGTAGTAGCCCTAGTACTATCAATCCTAATTCTAGCCCTCCTACCACTCTTACATACCTCAAAACTACGTAGCATAACATTCCGCCCAATCACCCAAATTCTATACTGAATTCTCGTAGCGAACCTTCTAATCCTAACATGAATCGGAGGTCAACCAGTAGAACATCCATTCATCATCATTGGTCAAATAGCATCCATCAGCTACTTTTCAATTATCCTCATCCTTATACCAATCTCTGGACTTATCGAAAACAAAATACTAAAAATAAATAAATGTCCTGATAGTATAAAACATTACCCTGGTCTTGTAAACCAAAAATGAAGAAACCATCTTCTCAGGACACCCATCAAGAAGAAGGAATATTTCTCCCCACCATCAACACCCAAAGCTGATATTCTAATTAAACTACTTCTTGACAGTACATAAATATAAATCAAGACATTAAAACATTAATGTATATCGTACATTAAATTATTTTCCCCTAGCATATAAGCATGTAACCTAAGTTAATGTACTAAAAGACATAAATTTAAACTTAACTTTAACTGTATAATAACATGAATATTCTTACATACATTAAGATAATGTAATATAGACATATCTGTGTTATTAGACATACACCATAAAGTCATAAACTCTTCTCTTCCATATGACTATCCTCTACCCTTATTAGTCTCTATTTCTACCATCCTCCGTGAAATCAACAACCCGCCCACTAGTCCCCCTCTTCTCGCTCCGGGCCCATAACACTTGGGGGTAGCTATTGTGAAACTTTACCAGACATCTGGTTCTTACTTCAGGGCCATCAAATGCTTTATCGTCCATACGTTCCTCTTAAATAAGACATCTCGATGGTAACGGGTCTAATCACCCCATGACCAACATAACTGTGGTGTCAGACATTTGGTATTTTTTAATTTTCGGATGCCTTCCCCAACATAGCCGTCAAGGCATGAAGATCAACACAAAGTCCCGGGGTACCTCCTATTAAGCATCATTTATCCCCATAAAACAAGGTCCCAAAGGCTATATATTCATGTTTGTAAGACATACAAGTCTACTAATACTGGAAATCTATTAACAAACCCCCTTCCCCCTTCCACCTTACCTTAAATGCCAAACCCCAAAAACATAAAAGAAAGGTATAAATAAAACTTTCCAACTAGCTCATTTTCCCATTCTAGTAGTCCACAAAATTTTAACCTAAATTTCAGTATCAGTGAAATCTCGCATACAAAAAATTCACTTACCAAAGCCCCCTTAATTCACTTACCTCGGAAGAAGAAGCCCCAACACAAACTGCA